ATTGTTCCGATGGAACCTTCTCTTCTACCGAAGATTGGCCGTTGATACACGATCAGGCCATTCATTTTTTTCTATTCGTTATTATCTTTATTACTATTACCAAATCAAATGACCGCGTTGAAAGGAATGAATCCGCTCTTAGGAATGATTAAATCCTCGAAATGATTGCTCTGATGTATCACATAAATTCTTTGAAATGCAAAAATCAAATAATTCTCTGTGGTGGAACAAAATATCTCTCATTTCTCCCTCGAAAATTTTTTTGTTTTTTGTTTCCAAGGTAATCTTGTTATGTTGCCTTGGCCTTGAACGGTGCATTAATCTTTTGAATCCGGTACCAACGGGTATCGTCCCCCCTAAAACAACGTTCTCTTTCAGACCTTTCAACCAATCGATACGACCCCGGAGAGCAGCTTTTGCTAAAACTCTAGCAGTTTCTTGAAAACTCGCTTCGGATATAAAACTTTGAGTATTCAGAGATGTTTTCGTTATTCCCAATAATAGGGCTCGGTAATAGATCGCCTCTTCCAAAGCACGTCCCGTTCGTTCAGCTCGCAACAATCCAATTAGTTCGCCGGGTGAAAAAACATTAGACATTCCATCTTCTGAAACCAAGACTTTTGATGTTATTTGACGCACAATAATTTCTATATGTCTATTATGGATCTGCACCCCCTGGGATCGATAAACCTTTTGGATCTTATTAACCAAAGAAATACGACTTTGCACCATAGTTAGCTCAGCACCAATCAAGAATCCCCAGGGAATGCCAAGAATTCTTGTTATACGCTCGTTCCAACCCTCAACTCTCTTTTCTAGGTTCATCGATATTGAATCAATCGAACGCACTTCTAATATCTGTTCCACTTTTGGAAGACCCTGTGTTATATCACCAGATCTCGATTTTTCATATATAAATGTAACTAATATATCTCCTTCATAAAGCATTTCTCCATAATGGCCATGAACAGTTGCTCCTGGAGTCGCCAAATAAGGGTTAGCCGATCTTATTACTACAGAATCAATTTGAAGAATTAGAACTTGACCTGATTTTAGGTGTGGTCCGTTTTTAGCTATACATACATTTTCACAAAGAAATTGCCCAAGGTTAATTATTGTAAATGTTTTTTCACAATAATTATGATGATAATTATGATGGAGAAAATGCCAATTAAAATTGAATGGATTCAAAACGATGTTACTGCATAGATTGGGCTTATAAATTCTCCCGTTTTCGTCCATTAAATAATATTTAAATACTTGAAAAGTTTCCTTTAAATTGTCAAGTTGCAAATATTTAGTTATCGAGATCTGATTATGAGTTATTAAACGGTAAAATGAATAAAACTTTGCAACTTGAAGGGCTATTCCTAAAGGGCCTAACGAATTCCTAATTGGAATTAGAGGATCTCTTTTAATTGATTCTTTTATCACATTGTGATATTTTACATCGTTGAATGGGCCCATTTGAAAACAATTAGCCGATGACAAAATTATCAAAGATTGGCATTCCTTATTTCTATTCAACAACATACGAATAGTTCCGTGATTTTGGCTAAGTGATTGTTGAATCTTTGCCTTGGAATAAATAGAAGAAAATGGATTGATATTGATGCGATCTGACTCATTATCAGCGATCAATCTTGAACCGGACAGATCATTCCTTTTTCTGATATACGAAATATGGGATTTCACTAAGTCAATTCTTAGGAAATCTCGAATAAAACCATTTGTCCTTACTTCAACAAAGGAAGCGCGGGCCTCTTCGATAGAAGAACTCTTTTTGTCTCGATCCCAATTCAAGACTAAACAAGTCCGAACTAATTGAATGCTTGTGTCAGAAATTCCCTGAATTGGTTTTCCATTTCCATAAAGAATATAATTGACAACTTTAAGTTCCAGATTATCCCTTTCCTGCAACAGATCCTGGGGGAAAAGTTTTACTAAATTTATACCGTCCGCTATTTCATATATAATTACGGGTCGAACCAAAACAAAATACTTTTTCTTGGTAGGTGTGATCCATTGGACATAGATCCAATTTTTAAATTTTTTTGATTCCGTAGAATTTTTTTTTTTTACTGCTCCGAGTGGTATCAAGATGCCACTGTGTCGGGATATCTTATCCATCTCTCCAGGAAAATAGATATCCCCAGAAAATATTTTTAATTCAATCCTTTTTTTTTTCTTCTCCACTCGAACCAATCCGCCTACTCGACTTCTTATATTGACAGTGATTGGTGTATCTACTCCAATGATACTATTGTTCCGTACCATTATGGAGAAAGATTCAGGTAAAATATGCACTTCCTCGGGAATGAAAAAAAATCGATCTACTTTCATTTCGTATTTTGGCTTCAATTCTTTGACTCCTCGATACTCAATTAAATCCTCTTTTTTGAAAATGGAATGAACTCCTATAGTCCTATATTTAGTAATTCCTGAACTCTTTTTTCTGTATTGAGGATCATCGAAATAAGCAAGAATACAATTTCTACGA